AATTTAAATATTATAATAATGTAAATAAACACATTTTAGGCTAAAAAACTTATTACTCGAGGTCTTTCTGTTTCCGGGGGGTTTACAGAAGTATGTTAGTGATCTCAGGAGTTTAGGGGGGTAGGGGGGTTTAACGAAAAAATTCCGAGGGGAGGGTGTCTTATAGGAAGATTTCGAGTAAAATAAATCATTTATGCTCTTGAAATCAGTTATGCAATTTATTTATAAGATTATCTTTTCAACACGCATATATTATGTCCGAAAACAGAGGATGAGTACCACCTTTATTTATTAGATTTCTTACACTGTGAGATGTCTATTGAAAAGGAAAAAAAAAAAGAAAAACCCCCTACCCTCTGGAATGAACGCTCGGCTTGCTGGGTAACGAGTCGAATGATTGACACCATTAACTTATGCAAGCGTCGATGAAAGTGTGAGGAATAATATCAACATTATGGCCCTGAAGTAGGAACCAAATGCCAGGAATAGTTCACTAAGTGAAACCCCCACAATTTCTTGTCCCTCACCCTCAATAAGAGTATGTATTAAGAAATCATTCGTTGATCGGTTCTTACTGTGCAGTTTATTTGATTTTAATAGAATATTGAATAAAGGTATATCTTCTGTGTTTAATTATATTTGTTGAGTTTTAATAATACTATAATATAGTATATTTCATACCTTGTTTATTAATCTATTTGAGTCTTATGTCTAAGGATGTGATTTATATTACTAAAAAGTAATGGTATAATACTATATTTGGTTATTCAACATATAATGTACTAAAGCATTATATATTTATGTAGTATATAAATATATGGTATATGTCCATATATGTAATGTTTTCAAAGAGTAGTTTAGTTTAGAATTCTAGCTTTGGGAGTTAGAGGTGGGAGTTAAAATCTCCTCTCTTTGAGTACTAGGGGGGAATTTAACCTCCGACATCCGGTTTACAAGACCGGCGTTCTAAGCTCTGAACTACTAGTACATTGCCATTCGAGGGCTTTATTTTCTATTCAGCCCGCTGCTGGTATCAGAAATAGGAAGAGTGAAAAGTATAAGAGGGATGCAACTTGGCCGATAATGACGAATGGGTGTTCTACAGGCATACCTCCAATCCAGGTAAGAATAATTACGTCGGCGATTAAAGTTCAGAATAGGAATTGGGTTAAAGGGCGGAAGGTTAGGGCTCGTTGTTTGGAGGTGTGGAGGATTGGGACTAGTATGAGAACCAGGATTGAAGCTAGTAGGGCTAGGACTCCGCCCAGTTTATTTGGAATCGATCGGAGGATGGCGTATGCGAATAAGAAGTATCATTCGGGCTTGATGTGGGGAGGGGTGACAAGGGGGTTGGCTGGGGTGAAGTTGTCTGGGTCTCCTAGTAAGTTTGGTGTAAATAGGGCTAATGATGTAAGTGCAATAAGTAGGGCTGCGAATCCTAAGAGATCCTTGTATGAGAAGTATGGATGGAAGGAGATTTTATCTGCGTCGGAGTTAAGTCCAAGGGGGTTGTTTGAGCCTGTTTCATGGAGGAATAGAAGGTGGAGGACGGTGGCGGCTGCAATTACAAAGGGGAATAAGAAGTGGAATGCAAAGAAGCGGGTAAGAGTGGCGTTGTCTACGGAAAAGCCCCCTCAGATTCATTGAACTAGATTGTCTCCGACATAGGGGACGGCAGATAAAAGGTTAGTAATGACGGTAGCCCCTCAGAAAGATATCTGTCCTCAGGGGAGGACATAGCCCACGAAGGCTGTTATTATTACCAGGAGTAGAAGGATAACCCCAATGTTTCAGGTTTCTTTGTAAAGATAGGAGCCGTAGTAGAGGCCTCGTCCAATATGGGCATAGATACAGATGAAGAAAAAGGAGGCTCCGTTGGCATGTATATTACGGATGAGTCAACCGTAGTTTACATCTCGACAGATGTGGGCGACGGATGAAAAGGCCGTGGCGATATCGGATGTATAGTGTATGGCCAGGAATAGGCCTGTAAGGATTTGGGAAATAAGGCAGAGTCCGAGGAGTGAGCCAAAGTTTCATCAGACTGAAATGTTAGAGGGGGCTGGAAGATCTACTAGTGCGTCGTTTGCGATCTTTAGGAGGGGATGTGTTTTGCGAAGGCTAGCCATTAACAAGGTTTTTGTAGTTGAATAACAACGATGGTTTTTCAAGCCATTAGTCCTGGTTAAAATCCTGGCAGAAATTATGTGCTTTGTTGTCATTTGCTTTTTAATTTGTTGAATTGTAGGGGCGATTGCGGTCGCTTCTAACCCTTCTCCCTTTTTTGGTGCTTTAGGATTAGTAATAGTAGCGGGGGTAGGATGTGGGGTGCTTGTAGAATATGGAAGCCCTTTTTTGGCTTTAATTCTTTTTTTAATCTATCTAGGGGGTATGTTAGTTGTGTTTGCGTATTCTGCGGCTTTGGCTGCGGAGCCTTATCCTGAGTCTTGATTGAATTCAACGGTTGTGTCTTATATAAGTTGTTATGCGGCTGTTGTGGTGGGGGTGTCGAGTAAATTTTGATCTGAGTGGACCGATGTTTTCTCTGGGTCAGCTGATGAATGAGGACCTTTTTGTATTTTTCGTGCTGATAATGGAGGAGTAGCGGTGATATATTCGGAAGGGGGGTGAATGTTGGTTATTGGTGCGGGAGTTCTTCTTTTGACCTTGTTTGTAGTGTTAGAACTAACTCGAGGGTTAAGTCGGGGGACTCTTCGGGCTGTTTAAATAAAGAAAATTAGGGAGGTAAATATTAGGGTAATGAGGAATAGGATAAGGTAAGTTTTTACTAGGCCTCGTTGAGTATTGCTTGTTGAAGTGATAAGAGGGGTGTTGAGTTTGGCTGCGGCTTTGGGGCCTGTTTTTTCTAATCAAGTTTGGTCGATTATTTGGCTGGCGATGGATTGGCCTAGTGCTAGGCTTATTGTAGGGGGGAATCGGTGCATAACTATGGGGAAGAATCCTAATAGATTTGAGAAGCGGTGGGCAGGAAGATAGGGGGTGGGTTTAAATTGTTTGCTTGTTAAGGAAGCAAGTTCTAGAGCAATAAGTAATCCTAAGATTGTTACGGTTAAGGCGGCTAGTTTTAGTATGGGGGGCATTGACATTACGGGTGTTTTTAGTGGGAGAAGATTGGAAGTGAGCAATAGACCGGCAATAATGCTTCCTCAAGCTAGCCGTTTAATGGGGTTAAGGACTGCAGGATTATTTTCGTTGATGGGGGAGAGTGCATTAAATCGGGGGTGTCCTATTGAAACGAAGTAAATAACACGTAAGCTATAAATAGCTGTGAAGGAGGTGGCTAGGAGGGTCAAGGTAAGGGCTCAGGCGTTTAGGTATGAGGTGTTAAGGGCTTCGATAATAGCATCTTTAGAGAAGAAACCTGCTAGGAAGGGGGTGCCAGTGAGGGCTAGACTTCCAATGGTAAGGCAAGTAGAGGTAAAGGGGGTAAGACGGTGTATACCGCCCATTTTTCGGATGTCTTGCTCGTCGTTGAGGCTATGAATAATAGAGCCGGAGCATAGGAAGAGTATTGCTTTGAAAAAGGCATGAGTGCAGATGTGGAGGAATGCTAGTTGGGGTTGATTTAGACCAATTGTTACTATTATTAGACCTAGTTGGCTGGATGTAGAGAAGGCAACAATTTTTTTGATGTCGTTTTGGGTTAGAGCGCAGGTAGCTGTAAATAGCGTGGTTAGGGCGCCAAGACATAGGCAGGTGGTGAGGGCAGTTGGGTTATTTTCTAAGAGGGGGCTCATTCGTACTAAAAGAAAAATACCTGCAACAACCATAGTGCTGGAGTGGAGTAGGGCAGATACTGGCGTAGGGCCTTCTATGGCAGAGGGAAGTCATGGATGTAATCCGAATTGGGCAGATTTGCCTGTGGCGGCCACGATCAGTCCAAGAAGTGGGTAGGTAAGGTCGAAATCTTTAGCGGTTGTAAAAATTTGTTGTAATTCTCAGGAATTAAGGTGGGATACTATTCATGCCATTGCAAAGATTAGGCCGATATCCCCCACTCGGTTATAGATTACTGCCTGTAGAGCCGCGGTATTTGCGTCTGCTCGGCCATGTCATCAACCGATGAGGAGGAATGATATGATTCCGACTCCTTCTCAGCCGATAAAGAGCTGGAAGAGGTTGTTTGCTGTAACTAGGATAATTATTGCGATTAGGAAAATTAGGAGGTATTTAAAGAATCGGTTTATATTAGGGTCAGTATGTATATACCAGGATGCAAACTCTAGAATTGATCATGTAACATACAGGGCGATGGGTGTGAAGACAATGGAGTAGTAGTCGAATTTTAAGCTGATGTTTACGTCGAAGGTTGAGGTGTTTATTCAGTTTCATGAGGTAATGATGGCTTCTGCCCCTAGGTTAAGAAATAAGAAGAGGGGAAGAAGGCTGACAAAAAAGGCTAGTTTTACTGCTGTTTTTACATGTGTGAGGGCTCAGTTTTTTTTTCGAGGGAGGGGGCTAAGAGTTGTTAGGACAGGGAAGATTAGTAAAGAAAAAATAATGATCAGGCTTGAGGTTATGATGATAGAAGGGGTGTGCATAGCTACTACTTGGAGTTGCACCAAGAGTTTTTGGTTCCTAAGACCAATGGATGAACTATTATCCTTTAGGAGCGGAGATATTACGGGAATAGCCCCGGAGTTCAACCGAGGTGATGAAGTTTAGCAGGATTCATCTGTTGGGCGAACCTTCCCCGGTGGATAAGGGGGTTTTAACCCCTGTCTTTAGAATCACAATCTAATGTTTTTGTTAAAACTATATCTACAGCCGGCTCAGCCTCAAATTAATTCGGGTATGAGCATGAGGAGGAGTAGGGGTACGAGGTGGAGGGCTAATAGTAGATGTTCTCGTGAGTGGGAGGGGTCGAGACCAGTGATGTGTGAGGGGAGGGGCCCTCGTTGAGTTATTAGGAATATGTATAGGGAGTAGCTTGCAGTAATAAGAGTGCCCGCTCCTGTTAGTACAAGTGTTCATCACGATCAGCCAAACAGAGAGGCAATAATTATTAGTTCGCCTATCAGATTGGGTAGTGGGGGAAGTGCAAGGTTAGCAAGGCTGGCAAAGAACCATCAAGCTGCTATTAAGGGTAAAATAACTTGTAGGCCGCGTGCTAGAAGTATGGTTCGGCTGTGTGTGCGTTCGTAGTTAGTATTAGCTAGACAGAATAGGGCGGAAGATGTTAATCCGTGGGCAATTATAAGAATTAGGGCTCCTGTAAATCCTCAAGGGGTTTGAATTAGGATTCCCCCCACTACTAAACCTATGTGGCTTACTGAGGAGTATGCAATCAGAGACTTAAGGTCGGCCTGGCGAAGACAGATTGAGCCTGTTATGATAACCCCCCACAATGCGAAAATAAGAAAGGGGTAGCTTAGTTCTTTGGTAAGAGGGTCTAGTATGATAAGTATTCGTATTATTCCGTAACCTCCTAGTTTTAACAGGACTGCGGCAAGGATTATTGACCCTGCAACAGGGGCTTCAACGTGTGCTTTTGGGAGTCAAAGGTGAACCCCATATAATGGTATTTTAACAAGGAATGCTAGTAGACAGCCCGCTCATCAAAGCTTGTCGGCATTAGATGACAGATGAAGGAGGTGTGAGAATGGTAAGGTGAGTAAAGAGAGTGTTCCGGTATAGTTTTGTAGAAGTAGGAGAGCAACAAGTAGGGGAAGGGAGCCTGCTAGGGTGTAAAACAAGAAGTAGACTCCTGCGTCAAGACGTTCTGTCTGATTTCCTCAGCGAGTGATGAGGATAAGGGTTGGAATGAGGGTGGCTTCAAACATGACGTAAAACATGATAAATTCGGTTGCGCCAAAGGCTAAAATGAGGAAGATTTGAAGGGATGTTAGTAGTGTAATATACATACGTTGGCGGTTGATTGGTTCTATTGTTATGTGGTTCTGGCTTGCCAGAATTATTAGGGGGAGGAGTCAGCATGTAAGGATTAATAGAGGTGTAGATAAGGGGTCTGTAGCTATGAAGGAGTTAAGGGTATATCAGCCTGTTTCTATTGCATTTTTTAGTAACGAAAGGCTAACTAGTGCAATAAATATGCTATGGGTAAGGGTTGTGGGTCAGAGCCATTTGGCGGGGGTCAGCCAGACTGTTGGGATAAGCATTAGAGTTGGAATAAGGATTTTTAACATTGTAGGAGGCTGAGGTTTTGGAGGTGATCGGTTCCATGAGTGCGGGCTGTTGCTACCAGTAGGGCGAGTCCTGCACTTGCCTCGCAGGCTGAAAAAGCCAGTAATAATATGGGGGCTGCACATAAGCTTGTGGAGTCCAATTGAACAGTCCAGAGGGAGAGGGCAATGAAGAGGGAGAGTATTATTCCTTCTAAACATAGGAGGGCAGAAAGAAGGTGGGTTCGGTGGAATGCCAGGCCTGTTAAACCCAAGATAAAAGCGGATGAAAAAGCAAAATGCACAGGGGTCATAAGGCGATTATGGACTTTAACCATAAGTGTTTGAGCCGAAATCAAATGTTTTTCTTAGACTAACCGCCTACTCGGCTCAATCTAATCCTCCTTGAAGTCATTCATAAATAAGACCCAGGGTAAGGAGGGCTAGGACGACGGAGGCTCATAGGAATGTGAGCGTAGGGGATGTTAGTTGATCTCCTCAGGGAAGTGGTAGAAGGAGTGCAATTTCTAAATCAAACAGGAGGAATAAGATAGCGACGAGGAAGAATCGGAGGGAGAATGGAAGCCGAGCTGTTCCTAAGGGGTCAAAGCCGCATTCGTAGGGTGATAGCTTTTCATGATCCGGGTTTATTGAGGGGAGTCAAAAGGATAGAATAGCCAGGGCGACCGATAGGGTGAGGGCAATAGTGATAACAGTTGAGACTAAGTTCATTATCTTTCCTTGGATTTTAACCAAGACCGGGTGATTGGAAGTCACTTATACTAATTTTAATACTAGAAAGATTATGAACCCCATCAATAGATAGAGATATATAAGAAAAGTCAGACAACGTCTACGAAGTGTCAGTATCAGGCGGCTGCCTCGAATCCGAAGTGGTGTTCAGATGTAAAGTGGTATTGGATTTGTCGTAGTAGGCATACGGCTAAAAAAGAGGAGCCAATAATGACATGTAGTCCGTGGAAACCAGTAGCTACGAAGAAGGTAGAGCCATAAACACCATCTGCAATTGTAAAGGGGGCTTCGTAGTATTCTATAGCTTGTAGGAATGTAAAGTAGAAACCTAGAAGAATTGTTAGGGTAAGTGACTGAATGGCTTGTTTTCGCTCTCCTTCTATAATGCTATGATGGGCTCAGGTTACTGTAACTCCGGATGCAAGTAGTACAGCTGTATTAAGCAGGGGGACTTCAAAGGGGTCAAGGGTAGTGATGCCCGTAGGGGGCCAGCAGCCTCCTAGTTCGGGGGTGGGGGCTAGACTCGAGTGGTAAAAGGCCCAGAAGAAGCCTAGAAAGAAGAAGACTTCTGATGTAATGAAGAGAATTATACCATATCGAAGCCCTTTTTGTACGGGGGGTGTGTGGTGGCCTTGGAATGTGCCTTCTCGTACAATATCTCGTCATCATTGGTACATTGTTAGGAGGAGTAAAACAGTACCTAAAACAATAAGTGTTGTAGAGTGGAAATGAAATCAAATTGCAAGTCCTGATGTTATTAGTAAGGCAGCAATTGCGCCTGTTAGGGGCCAAGGGCTTGGGTCAACTATATGGTATGCATGTGCTTGATGTGCCATTAAATATTTTCTTGTAAGTAAAGTGTTAGTAGCAACACAAATACATAGGCTTGAATTATTGCCACAGCAATTTCTAATAGTGTTAAAAGAACTAGAACAATTGCTGTGAGAATAGCTACGGCGGGTATAAGTGGTAGCAATACAAAGGCAGCTGTTGAGATTAATTGAATAAGTAAGTGACCAGCTGTTAGGTTGGCGGTTAATCGTACCCCTAGGGCTAAGGGCCGGATGAATAGGCTAATTGTTTCGATAATAATAAGCATTGGAATTAGGAGGTTTGGGGTTCCTTCTGGTAGAAGGTGTCCTAGAGCGTGGTTTGGTTGGTTTCGCATACCAATAATGACAGTTGCCAATCAAAGGGGGACGGCAAAGCCTAGGTTAAGGGATAGTTGGGCAGTAGGGGTAAAAGTGTAAGGCAAAAGCCCAAGCATGTTTAGCGAGATTAAAAAGAGTATCAGGGAGGCCAAGATGGTGGCTCATTTATGTCCGCCTACATTCAAGGGTAGTAGTAGTTGATGGGTGAAGCGGTTGATGAATGCGCTTTGTAGCGTCAGGAGTCGGTTATTTAACCACCGGGTTGTGATTGTGGGGTATAGAATGGAAGGAAATATTAATGCTAGTGCAATTAGAGGGATCCCGAGGTATGTTGTACTTATAAACTGGTCGAAAAAACTTACACTCAGGGTCAACTTCAAGAAGTTTTCTCTAGCTTTTGAGGCTTGAGGGACATAGGCTCATAGGGGAAAAAGTGGGATATAACTTTTTTTGGGAAGAAACCTAAGAAAATTACTCAGGCAAAGAGTAGGGTACTGAATCAGGGGAGTGGCAGCAGTTGAGGCATGTCGCTGAGGGTGGTCGGTAATCACCAATCTCTAGCTTAAAAGGCTAGTGCTACTCCTTATTTAGCTTCTCAGCGAGGCGTCCTGAAGTATAAGTGATGATCAGTCTTCAAAGTGTTCTAAAGGAACAACTTCAACTACAATTGGTATAAAGCTATGGTTTGCACCACAGATTTCTGAGCATTGACCATAGAAGACTCCTGGTCGGGATGTGACAAAGGCTGTTTGATTAAGACGGCCTGGGACGGCGTCTATTTTAATACCAAGTGCTGGTACTGCTCATGAATGAAGGACATCTTCGGCAGAGACTAGTACTCGAACGGGGGAGTCCAGGGGAACAACTATTCGATGGTCGGCTTCTAGTAGACGGAATTGGCCAGGGGTTAGGTCTTGTGTGGGGATTATGTATGAATCAAATCCAAGGTCTTCGTAATCGGTGTATTCGTAGCTTCAGTATCATTGGTGGCCTATGGCTTTAATTGTAATGTGGGGGTCATTAATTTCGTCTATTAGGTAAAGGATGCGGAGAGAGGGTAGTGCAATTAAAATAAGGATTACTGCTGGGAGAATCGTTCAAATGATTTCAATTTCTTGGGAATCTAGAATGTATTTATTGGTTAGCTTAGTGGAAACTATAGCCACAATAATGTAAAGAACTAATGTGCTGATAAGAAAGACGATTATCAAGGCATGATCGTGGAAGTGTAGGAGTTCCTCTATTACTGGTGAAGCTGCATCTTGTAAACCTAGTTGTGTGGGATGTGCCATTAATAATCTAAGACACGCGGGAGTTAAACCCGCGACTACGCCTCGACAAGGCAGTGTAATATTCGGCTATACTAGTGTCTTATAAAGAAAGTGACAGAACGGTTATGTGGTTGGCTTGAAACCATCACACGGGGGTTCGACTCCTCCCTTTCTCGTTTAGTTTGATTGAACTTGAACAAATGCGGGCTCCTCAAATGTATGGTAGGGAGGAGGGCAGCCATGTAGTCACTCTACATTGGTTGCGGTTAACTCCACTGCTAGGACTTCACGTTTAGCGGCGAATGCTTCTCAGATGATGAACAGGAACATAATTACTGCTACGAGGGAGATTAAAGAGCCAATAGAGGAAACAGTATTTCACAGGGTATAAGCATCCGGGTAATCTGAATATCGACGAGGCATTCCAGCTAGTCCTAGGAAGTGTTGAGGGAAGAAGGTAAGGTTTACTCCTACAAACATAATGCCAAAGTGGATTTTTGTTCAAGTGCTGTGTAGGGTATAGCCTGTAAATAGGGGAAATCAGTGAACAAAGGCAGCTACGATGGCAAACACGGCTCCCATTGAGAGTACGTAGTGGAAATGGGCAACTACGTAGTATGTATCATGCAGGACAATGTCTAATGAGGAATTAGCTAAAACAATCCCTGTTAGTCCTCCTACTGTAAAAAGGAAAATAAACCCAAGTGCTCATAGAAGGGGGGTTTCTCACTTAATAGATCCTCCATGGAGTGTGGCTAGTCAGCTAAAGACTTTAACGCCGGTGGGGATTGCGATAATTATAGTGGCTGATGTAAAATAAGCACGTGTGTCTACGTCTATCCCGACTGTAAATATATGGTGTGCTCACACAATAAATCCTAGAAGTCCAATTGCCATTATAGCTCATACTATTCCTATGTAACCGAATGGTTCTTTTTTTCCGGAGTAATACGCAACGATGTGGGAGATCATTCCGAAGCCAGGGAGAATAAGAATGTAGACCTCTGGGTGGCCGAAGAATCAGAATAGGTGTTGGTAAAGAATTGGGTCTCCTCCTCCGGCCGGGTCAAAGAAAGTGGTATTAAGGTTACGATCAGTCAATAGCATTGTAATACCGGCGGCAAGAACAGGAAGAGAAAGGAGTAGAAGTACTGCCGTAATTAATACGGCCCATACAAACAGAGGTGTTTGATATTGGGAAATAGCAGGGGGTTTCATGTTGATAATGGTTGTAATAAAATTAATAGCCCCTAGGATTGATGAGATCCCTGCCAAATGCAGGGAGAAAATAGTGAGGTCAACAGATGCACCTGCATGGGCTAAGTTCCCGGCTAGAGGTGGGTAGACTGTTCAGCCAGTGCCAGCGCCAGCTTCTACTCCGGAAGAAGCAAGAAGAAGTAGGAAAGATGGGGGAAGAAGTCAGAAGCTCATATTATTCATGCGAGGGAATGCCATGTCGGGGGCACCAATTATTAGTGGGATAAGTCAGTTTCCAAAGCCACCAATCATAATTGGTATTACTATAAAGAAAATTATTACGAAAGCGTGTGCTGTAACAATTACGTTATAGATTTGATCGTCGCCTAGTAGGGCTCCCGGTTGGCTTAGCTCAGCTCGAATTAGCAGGCTAAGGGCTGTTCCTACTATACCAGCTCAGGCACCAAATACAAGATAAAGGGTACCAATGTCTTTGTGATTAGTCGAGAAAAATCAACGTGTGATGGCCACAGGTAGGATGGCTGAGTGTTTAAGCGGTGGATTGTAGCCCCATAGACAGAGGTTTAATCCCTCTTCTTACCAAGCCTCGAGGTGTTTTACATATTAGATTGCAAATCTAAAGAAGCAAACTAAACGTTTGCCGGGGCTTTCCCCCGCCTGTCAGTTGTTTAATCAGGCGGGGGAAAGTTAGATGGATGCTCGCTGGTTTGAGCGCTTAGCTGTTAACTAAGAGTTTGCAGGATCGAAGCCTGCCTATCTAGAAGGCTTTAGCTTAATTAAAGTGTCTGTTTTGCATATAGAAGATGTGGGTTAGTGTCCTGCAAGTCTTATCAGGGGCTGGGAGATTTTCACTCCCGCTTAGGGCTTTGAAGGCTCTTGGTCTAATGCTATCCTAAGCCCCTTACAGGGTTAGTAGTGTAAGCATGGTGGGGGTAAGTGGGAGCAAGGAGATTGTTGCTAGGGTTAAAGTGGCGAGTGGGAGTGTTAGTTGTAGGGAGGGGAGGCGCCACGGGGCTGTGCCTGTTACGTTATTAGGGGATATGGTGAGTGTTATAGCATATGTTAGTCGTAAATAAAAATATAGGCTTAGTAGAGCGGTTAATGCGGCTAGTGTGGCAATGGGCGCAAGGGCTTGTTTAGTCAGTTCTTGGAGAATGAGTCATTTTGGTATAAAACCTGTTAATGGTGGAAGGCCCCCTAGTGATAGTAGAATAAGAGGGGTAAGGGTTGTTAGTGCGGGGGCTTTCGCTCAAGAGGTGGCGAGTATATTAATGCTTGTGGCTTTGTTTAGTTTAAATACGAGGAATGTTGAGGATGTTATGATGAGGTATGTAAGTAGGGTTAGGAGGGTCAAGGTGGGTGAAAATTGAAGGATTAAAATTATTCAACCTAAGTGGGCTGTAGAGGAGTATGCTAGAACTTTTCGGAGTTGTGTTTGGTTAAGCCCTCCTCAGCCTCCAATAAGGGTTGAGGTAATACCTAGAATAATTAAGATTGAAGGGTTGGTAGGTTGGATTTGAATAAGTAGTGCAAAGGGGGCCAGTTTTTGTCAAGTCGATAAAATGAGACCTGTAGTTAGGTCTAACCCTTGGAGTACTTCTGGCAATCATGTATGTAAGGGGGCGAGACCAACTTTTAGGGAAAGGGCAAGAATAGTCAGAGCAGTTGTGAGGGGGTGAGATATTTGTAGGATATCCCATTGGCCTGTTAATCATGCATTAGTAGTACTGGCAAATAGCAGGGTAGCTGCTCCAGTTGCTTGGGTGAGGAAATATTTTGTGGTAGCTTCAACTGCCCGGGGGTGATGCTGCTGGGCTATAAGTGGGAGGATGGCCAGGGTGTTTATTTCTAAGCCTATTCAGGCGAGTAGTCAGTGGGAGCTTATGAATGTAATTGTGGTTCCTAGCCCGAGGCCAAATAACAGGGCGGTTAAAATATATGGGTTCATTAGCAAAGGCAGGGCTTTAACCTGCATATTTGGGGTATGGGCCCAAGAGCTTAAATTAGCTGACCTTACTTAGGAAGTGGTGTAATGGAAGCACTAAGAGTTTTGATCTCTTCAGATAGGGTTCGAGTCCCTTCTTTCTAAGGAGCTGGAGGGGTTTTAACCCTCATGATTCACTCTATCAAAGTGGCCCTTTGCTTCAGGCACAGTTCCGTGGTTAGAGTTGAGGGGGAAGTCCGGCGAATGCAATGGGGAGCGCGAGGTGTCAGATAACTAAGGCTAGTGTGAGTGGAAGGAAGTTTTTTCAGATTAAGTGTATTAGTTGATCGTATCGGAATCGTGGGTAGGAGGCTCGAACCCACAGAAAAAGTAGAGAAAGGAGGGCTGCTTTTGTTATAAGATTTACGGCTGTTAGCTCTGGGATGGTGGGAGTGTGGGAGGCTCCTAGGAAAAGGGTGGCAGAGAGGGTGTTTATAAGAAGAATATTTGCATACTCTGCTAGGAAAAATAGGGCAAAAGGGCCTCCTGCATACTCTACGTTGAAACCTGAAACTAATTCTGATTCGCCTTCGGTTAGATCGAAGGGTGCTCGGTTGGTTTCTGCTAGGGTGGAGATATATCATATTGCGGCTAAAGGTCAGGCTGGTATTAAAAGTCAGATGGCTTCTTGGGCTGTGTTGAAGGTTTGTAGGGTGAAACCTCCTGTAAAGATAATTGCATTTAAGAGGATTAGTCCTAGGCTAACTTCGTAGGAAATAGTTTGTGCTACGGCTCGTAGGGCCCCGATGAGGGCATATTTTGAATTTGATGCTCAACCTGAGCCTAGAATAGAGTACACTGCTAGACTGGATAATGCTAGAATAAAAAGAATGCCTAGGTTTAAATCAAGGATGGGGTATGGTATGGGGAGGGGGGCCCATAAAGTAAGGGCAAGAGTAAGGGCTAATATTGGAGCGAGGAGGAAAAGAATTGGGGAGGCAGTTGAGGGACGAATAGGTTCTTTGGTGAACAATTTTACTCCGTCGGCGATTGGTTGTAAGAGGCCGTAGGGCCCAACGATGTTAGGACCTTTTCGAAATTGTATGTAGCCTAGGACTTTTCGCTCAACTAGTGTGAGGAAGGCAACGGCCAGTAATACGGGAATGATGTAGGTTAAGGGGTTAATAATATGTGTGAAAAGCGTTGAGATCATAGTTGAAGAGAGGATTTGAACCTCTGTACAAAGGGCTTAGGCCTTTTGCAGTGTGACCGGGCTCTGCCACTCCAACATGTCGTTTTCTCAGACAAAGGGACGATGCCCCCTTGCCTGATTAAGCTGCTTTCATTAGGTGGGGGTGAGGCATGCCTTGGACATGGGCCCCCTCTTTTCGGTCCTTTCGTACTAGAAAAGATCGTATCATAGATAGAAACCGACCTGGATTGCTCCGGTCTGAACTCAGATCACGTAGGACTTTAATCGTTGAACAAACGAACCCTTAATAGCGGCTGCACCATTAGGATGTCCTGATCCAACATCGAGGTCGTAAACCTCCTCGTCGATATGGACTCTAAGAGGAGATTGCGCTGTTATCCCTAGGGTAACTCGGTTCATTGATCGGCATTGCCGGATCTTATTGGTCAGAAGTTCTGTTAATTAGAGCTGTCGCTCTTGGTTGTGAATGTTCATACATTCGGTCCTTGCGGGGGGTTTTTATTTCTCCGCGGTCGCCCCAACCAAAGACATTAGGGCAGGGTTCAGTTGTTTTGTGTCCTGTTGTTGGGGGTGTTAATGATGATCTGCTTTAGTGTCTAAAGCTCCACAGGGTCTTCTCGTCTTATGTATTTATCCCCGCTTCTGCACGGGGAGATCAATTTCATTGACTTGAAAGAGGAGACAGTCAAGCCCTCGTTATGCCATTCATACAGGTCCCCATTTAAAAGACAAGTGATTGCGCTACCTTCGCACGGTCAAAATACCGCGGCCGTTAAACATATAGTCACAGGGCAGGCGGGACCTCTTATACTTTCGGTTTAGCAAGAGGCGATGTTTTTGGTAAACAGGCGAGGCCGAGTGTGTTTGCCGAGTTCCTTCTCTTTCTTTTAGTCTTTCCCTAAGAGCATACCTGTGTAGGGGTAACGGTTATCTGTTTGGGTGTTTTTCTGGTTGTTTTATTTGTGGTTCAGTTCCCTCTATTGTTGGGTCCGTTAAGGCTCGGTGGGTTGTCCGTTTCCGATTTACACATATGCAGGGAGAGAGCCGTTAGGCTCTCTTATATACTGATTTTAGCAGGATCGCTCCCATGCAAGCATGGGACGGCCCAGTAGGATAAGGGGAGTAAGAATAAATGGTCGAAACTTGAGGCTTAGAAAAAGAAATGTATTTGAGCTTTAACGCTTTTTGATGGGATGGCTGCTCTCAGGCCTACCCTAATGTACTGCCTTAGTTAAATATGATCTTTATCCTCCTATAAAAGTTGTATCTTGTTTCTAAGGGGCTGTACCCCCTTTGACTAACTCTCTCGGTTTCTTATGCTTATCTGTTGAAACAGAAGGGGTTGGGGAAGAAAGAAGCCGGGAGGCTGAACTCCTATCCAGTTCTTGGGCAACCAGCTATCACTAAGTTCGGTAGGTCTGTCACCTCTACTCGAAGGTCTTCCCACTCTTTTGCCACAGAGACGGGTTGGCCCTATTGATTAGGCTGCCTTGGAGTAGCTCACTAAGTTTCGGGTTATCAAACTAAAGTGCCCTTTGCTTGAGTTGCACTGGCTAAATCATGATGCAAAAGGTACGAGTTAGAATCTCTGCTTTTTTAGGCTTCACTTGTTTATTTCATTTAGTTTTTCAGCATTCCCTTGCGGTACTTTTTCTATCGCTCCGTTATTCCTTTTCTGTCGCCCATACTAAGGGGGAAAAATGGTTTGTTCATGTAGAATATTAATGTCTTTGGGTTTAGTTATTATGTCTTGTTGTTCTTAAGTTAGGTCGGGCTAGCGAGTCAGTATCAAGGTAACTCGAGTTGAACGAGTGCTTCCTCAGTGTAAAGGAGGTGTTCTGCTTTGAACTATGCCTTGAGTTTTTGCCAAGTGCACCTTCCGGTACACTTACCATGTTACGACTTGCCTCCCCTTTGCTGTCGAAAGGTTTTGAGTTAAATTGAAAAAATACGCTCGGGGAGAGTGACGGGCGGTGTGTGCGCGCTTCAGAGCCGGCTTCAGCAGAACGCTCTACTTTCTGCTTACTGCTAAATCCTCCTTCTAGATACACGTTTCAGTGGTATTATCCGTAATTCACTGTAACAGGGAATGTAGCCCATCTCTTCCCTTTCCATACGCTACACCTCGACCTGACGTTTTAGGCAGTACCAATTATGCTTGCTAAAGGCCCTTCAAAGGGCAAGCTGACGACGGCGGTATATAGGCGGGGGGAACAAGGAAAGGTGAGGTTGAACGGGGGTTATCGGTCCTAGGACAGGCTCCTCTAGGTGGGTCTAAAGCACCGCCAAGTCCTTTGGGTTTTAAGCTACTGCTCGTAGTTCCCAGGCGGATAGTGCTTGTATTAAACTATCAATGTTTAGGGCAAAGCATAGTGGGGTATCTAATCCCAGTTTGTGCCTTAGCTTTCGTGGGGTCAGGTAAGGTAAAGCTACCTTCGTAGTTGTGCTTCTTACTTTCGTAAACGTATAACAGCGTAGTAAGCGTTCGGCTTTAGTGTTTATTTACCCTTAACCACGCTTTACGCCGGAGCCTGTCAACTTGAGCCCCCCGTATAACCGCGGTAGCTGGCACGAGGTTTACCGGCCCTTTTAACCATAACTAAGTCAAGTTTACACTCATTGGCTTAATGTCTGTCACTGCTGGATTCCCTTGAGGGTGTGGCTGAGCAAGGTGTCGTGGGCTATAGGAGTATGTGCCTGATACCGGCTCCTTGTTCCCAAACAGGGAACTGCAGGGCATTCTCACGGGGGTGCGGATACTCGCATGTGTAAATTTGGTTAAAGCTGATAGGAAAGTCAGGACCAAGCCTTTGTGTTTCCGAGGCTCTTCTAGAGCCTATCTTAACAGCTTCAGTGTTATGCTTTATTTTAAGCTACGACAAC